AGGACGGCGCAAGGTAGGTTATAGAAAAAAACAAATAAACGGCTGATAAAGACTTTTGGATTGATTGGGTCAGGAATCAAAATTGTGATTCGGTATGGATAAAAGAACTTAGTATGTTATACTATTCAAGTCGCGGCGGCGGGTTGATTTGATAGATCATATATTGTTATTCATGATATTGATCCGATTCAAGATCATCGAGAGGTAATTCATTCATTGAATTTACAGACGAAAGATTTACCATCTCTAGGGGATTAAATCCCGAGTTATTGCGAATTAAAAAACCGACGAAATTATGGAAGTAAATATTCTTGCATTTATTGCTACTGCACTATTCATTCTAGTTCCTACGGCTTTTCTACTTATCATTTACGTAAAAACAGTCAGTCAAAATAATTAATTCTAATGAATTTTAATGAAACTTTCCTTCCGAGTTCTTATCAAAAATTGACGAAGTCAAATGAAAAGGATTTCCAATTTCACGTTTTCATTTAAATGAACTGAGCGGACGATAATTAGAATTGGCAGTATTCTAAGAGATGGATAGTATGGTCGAAAGATTCATCTATTTCGTTTTACCATACTATCCATCTCTTAGTCTTAGTCAGTTGTAATCTTAAAATAAAGATAAGGGCTTAAGTTTATATAGATCAATCTACAACATTTTCTTTATATATGTGTATATATATTACATATATTGTATGGAATTGACATAACACCCAATTTGCTACATCTATTTATTCTGATCAATCTGAAATACTTCTTATCTTAGTAATTCTAATTCCTTTCCTTTTACTAATTAAGTAAGAGGAAACCTTACTTAACTTATTTTTAGCGCTCGAACCGCGATATGAAGATATGAAATAATAAGTCGATAAAGCACAAATTGCCTTTCTCAAATTAGAAACCAAACCGCCCAATATGCGACCCAAGATCTTATTATTGCATAGTCTCTCGTTAGACAACCACTATCTTCTATATCATTTCTCATCGAAAATGCGTATACACTTAACAAAACGACTTCCTCTTTGAACAATAAAGAGGGAAAGAAATCAAAAAAGGTCCGCCCGGTCTTCCTCAGTATGCATCTATAAAGATAGTAGGAGTCCAACCCCATGGATTGAAAGAGTATGATTCCTATCATAGATTACTCCATTGGAGTCCGGTGTCCGATAGGATTCGAAATTCAGAGATTTTTCTTTTAAATAGTTCAAAATACGTTTCAAAACGAGCTATAAAACAATCGATACGGTTTGATTCCTTCCTGTAGTAGTACTTCTAGAGCCCACTTCTTCCCCACACTACGAGTGAAAGGGAAAATGTAAAGACTACCATTAAAGCAGCCCAAGCGAGACTTACTATATCCATGTGAATTATGTCCCCTATCTCTATAAATACGAAAGAATTATTCCATTATTCCTCACTAATAATAGTGGAATTAATGGCGCCGAGTCAAAAAGGGATTATGACCAAACACTATTGAGAAACCAACCCAATAAATTGATTATGATTTTGAATCGGGAAAGATTAAACACAAGTAAAATATGTAGTAACATCCCGAGGGAATAGAAACATGTAGGAATAAAATAAATAAAAAAATTTAGCCTATTCTTTTCTTTATTTTTTTGTTGACCTTCTAAATCAAAGTCAAAGCAGAAGGGGAGAAAATCTATAAAAAAGAGAAATCACTATCTATTATAATTATAGGCCTTTATTTCCTAATTTGATCTACAAATCCGTACCTCCCCCCGACTATCGTTGTGAAAGTCGGGGCTTGGCCTGGGGTTGGATAAAAGGAATTCTTTCTTTTTGCCCCTTCTATATCTATAAAAGTCAATTATTCATCCAATCTAATATTGCCCGAATACCCAGAGATTCTCACGAGTCTGTGGTATATAAAGGAACTTCTGCCCCTTTCCAAAATTTTTAATTGAATTTCCCTATCAGGGGCTACAATCTGATTAAAAATCTAGTCATTAGACACTTCCTTAATAATTAAGATTAAGTAAGGGTAGTAGAAGGGAATCGAAAAGTCTTGATAGTCCCTCTACCACAGTAGATTAGAAGAATCCTAGATACGGGCGAGGATTCACAATCTCTTCTTTTAGAAAACCTTCAGACTACATAAACAAAGCATCAATGGTCTGTTTCCTATGCTTCTACCGGAGAAAAATTCTCCGAGTTATATCAGTAGAACAGAAGAAAAGAAGAGATTTCGAGTTTTTTGTTAATGTTGATCAGGCGACACCCGGATTTGAACTGGGGAAAAAGGATTTGCAGTCCCCCGCCTTACCACTCGGCCATGCCGCCAAAATGATACAAAATAGATGCAAATTTTCCTGGATTACTAATTCCTAAAAGAAAGCTTTTTTTTGATTGGATTTGATCCATCCCTTCGGTTGATTGTATAGTATCTGAAAATATACCATGCTAAAAACATTCTCTCGCTTTTTTTCTATTGAGAAATCAAATGTGTATTTTTAGCCGATAAATTTGAACC